AAGAATTCTTGTTATACATTTGTTCCAAGCCTCAATCCTCTTTTCGAGATTCATCGATATTGAATCAATCGAACGCACTTCTAACACCTGTTCCACTTTTGGAAGACCTTGAGTTATATCACCAGATCTTGATTTTTCATATATAAATGTAACTAATGTATCTCCTTCGTAAATGATTTCCCCATAATGTCCATGAACAGTTGCTCCTGGAGTAGCCAAATAAGGCTTAGCCGATCGTATTACCACAGAATCAACTTGAAGAATTAGAACTTGACCTGATTTTAAATGTGGTCCTTTTTTGGCTATACATACATTTTCACAAAGAAACTGCCCAAGACTAACGATTGTAGATGTCTCTTCACAATAATTGTAATGGAGAAAATACCAATTCAAATTTAATGGATTCAAAATGATGTTACTGCAGGAATAGGGATTATAAATTTTACCATTTTCATCCAGTAAATAATATTTAAGTATTTGAAAAATCTGTTTTAAATTATCAAGTTGGAAATAGTTAGTTACCAAGATCTGATTATGGGTTATTAAATGGGAAAATAAATCAAAATTAGAAATTGGAAAGCCTGTTCCTAAGGGGCCCAACAAATTCCTAATTGGAATTAGGGGGTCTTTTTTGATTAATTCTTTTATAATATTGGGAGATTTTACATCGTTGAATGGGCCTATTCGAGAACAATTGGATGATGACAAAATTATCAAAGACTGAGATTCCTTATTTCGATTCAATAACGTATGAATAGTTCCTTGATTTGGATTAAGGGATTCTTGAATCCTTGCCTTGGAATAGGAATAAATGGAAGAAAATGGATTGACATTAGCGCGATCTGATCCATTCTCAGAGATCAATCCTGAACCCGATAGATCGTTCCTTTTTCCGGTATACGAAATAGGTGACTTTGCTAAGTCGATTCTTAGAAAATCTCTAATCAAACCATTTGTCCTTATTTCAACAAAGGAAGCACAGGCCTTTTCAATCTTTTTGTCTTGGTCCCAATTCAACACTAAACAAGTCCGAACTAATTGAATACTTGTGTCCCAAATTTCAAGAATTGGGTCGTAATAAAGGATATAATTGACAACTCGAAGTTGTAGATTATCACTTTCCTGCAAGAGATCCGGCGGGAAAAGTCTTCCTAAATTTATACCATCCGTTTTTTTATATGGGACTACGGGTTGAACCAAAACAAAATATTTTTTTTCATACCTGGAAAGTTTCATTCGTTGGATATATAGCCAATTTTTTAATTTTTTGTATTCTTTGGAATTTTGTTTTCCCCCTCCTGGTGGTATCAATCGGAATGCCTTATTTGTCTTTCCAGGAAAATGGATATCTCCAGAAAATATTATCAGTTTAATTTTTTCTGCTTTTTTCTTCACTCGGACCAATCCGCCTACCCGACTTCTTCTATTTAAAGTGATTTGTGTATCTACCCCAATAATACTATTGTGCCGTACCATTATGGAAGAAGATTCGGACAAAATGTGGACTTCCACGGGAATAAAAAAAAAAGGATTGACTTCCTTTTGGTATTTTGGCCAAAATACCTTGACTCCTCGATACTCAATCAAATCCTCTTCGTTGACGATTGAATTCAGTTCTCTGGTCTCATATTTAGTAAGTCCCGAGCTCTTTCTGATATAGCGAGGATCATCGAAATAAGCAAGAATACTATTTCTACGGAGAATACCATTTCTGGGGATTTCAATTGAGATACCTGAAGAAGGTATTAGTTGGTTCTCGCCTTCTTGAATTGATTCGAGTGGGATGATGACTCTATTTCTTCGCCTCTTTGCCAATAAATAAGAATTCCCCTCGAGAATGGCCGGATATCTAAGATTACAACGACCAATACATGTCATTCGATTAAGTTCTGAATAATCAGGAATCCTATCTCCTTTTTGATTTTTACCAGAAAAATACGAACTAAAAAATTTGTGTCTCACTTGATTATTAGTTACTGAGGGGTTAGAAATATATCTTCGCTTAACAGAAAGAGAATAAGCGTTCATTTGATCTTGATCCTTGTGGATCGAACAGGGGCCTAGACTGGATTTCCAGGGCTCCCCTAATAATATCCATAAATGACTTGTTTTTGGTAAGAGATGAATATTACCATATGTGAATTCAGGTGCATGGTACACATCGGTATTCCAGTGCATTTCACCTTCTGAGTCAGAATAAATATGTTTTCGAACCTTCTCTTTCAAATTCAAAGTGGATGTTCTCGCGCGAATCTCAGCAATGATTTGTTCTGATTCTACATATTGATCGTTTTGAACTAAGAGAAAACTTTTGGGCGGAATACACACATTGTGTATAATATCTTCACTCTCAATAGTTACATACAAGTCTCTAGAACATAGAAAAGCAGGATGTCCATGACGTGTACGTGTCGGATGAACCAAATCCTCATTGAATTTTATTTTTCCATTAGAAGGGGCTCGCACGTGTTCTGCAGTACCCCCTGTGAATACCCCGCCG